ATGAGTATAATTTTTTTTTAGTTAAAGAAAAAAAAAACGATGCCTACAGGAAAAGGACTAATCAGTTATTTCTGCCATCGCCTCAAACGTGTCAATATTTTCACTAATGGTACGTAAATGTAACTCCTTGTTCAAAGAACTATTCAGAGTGCCTCGAGCTCCTTTTAAAACTTGTTGGAAAACCTGTTGTCGGACTTGCTGAACCGCCCTTTGGTGGTCAAAACGAATGGTTTCATTTTTGTAATTTTCTAATTCTTCCAAAGTGTTATAAGTTGACTTAATCAAATTCAATTTTTCTCGTTCTATCTCCGAGTATCCATTCACTCGAAATTGATCTGCTTCCCTTTCGACTTTCCGTAAGCGAGCCCGGGCCTTTTCCAGCCGTTGAATGGCCCCCCCCTGCAGTTCCTCTGAATTTTGAATAGTATTCAGGATCTTCCGTTTTCGATTATCTAATAAATCACTTAATGAAAGTAGATTATCTTTCCATTCATCTCAAAACTTACATGATCCCTTCCCGAACCAAACATGAATTTTTCGATTCATTTGGCTCTCACACTCAATTACTTCAACTTTTTAAGTATGGGGGCAATTCCCATATCTTTTTTTTTAATGTAATGAGCCTATCCTCTACCTCTCTTCTCTATTCATATTCCAAGATGTCGCGACTAATCACTAATCCAAGACCAGAATATTTTGAGGACTCTTCTGACGGAACAAAACAAAAATATTGAATTGTCAGCAAAGTTGTTTCTTTTTTTCGTCAAATCCAAAGAATTCTTCTTACTTTCTATTATACACAGGTCACCGATTCAGCATAAAAAGCGGTTGATTGAAATATTTCAAATATTTTGCATTCCAATAAAAGAAAAGGCTCAAATAATTTTATCGAAATGAGTGTTTTATATCGAAAAAAAAACAAATTCCAATTTTGCAAACATTTCTATTCTATATTAATATAGTAGTAGAAAGAGTACCATGCTGCGTCTGGACTTAAAACAGTTTGGTTTAGCTTTAACCATGTTAATGACCCCGCACTATTGGTTTGGTTGATAGAGAATCAAAGTAGATTTACCAATGAATCACGAAATGCTATGGTTCTTAAATATGATTTGAAATTGATTCAGAAGTAATTCGCGGAATCGTGCACCTTTTTCGATCTAGTTATAATGAAAAAAAGTACAGCTGGTTGGATCCAGCCTATTCTTGAAATAAACAACTCGCACGCACTCCCTTTCCAAAAAAGATCAATACACCAAGGACTACACTTAGATTTATTGGATTTGTTGCTAAAATATCGGTATTAAACCCGAAACTCCCGGCAAATGACCAGCGAACCAAGGAAACGAAAGAATCGGTTATATTTTTCATATTATCTCCTCTTTTAGATAGACTAAAAAAAAATACGTAATTTGCATATTTATAGGATTAAACAAAGGGATTCGCAAATAAAAGCGCTAATGCTACAACCAGTCCATAAATTGTTAAAGCTTCCATAAAAGCCAGACTAAGCAATAAAGTACCTCGTATTTTTCCCTCCGCCTCGGGTTGTCTCGCGATACCTTCTACAGCTTGACCCGCAGCAGTACCTTGACCTACTCCAGGTCCAATAGAAGCAAGCCCGACGGCCAACCCAGCGGCAATAACAGAAGCGGCAGAAATCAGTGGATTCATGATAAGTTCCTCGCACTAAAATAAAGAAATAGTTAATGATACAATCGTCCAATGAATTATGACTTAATTATTCCATCGCTAAGATTCATCCAGTCGAAATAACTAAGAACTCGGAATTGAAGTAATAATAATATTAGTATTAAACCATAAAAGCTACTTCGATATCTCTTTTTTAGTTCCGATCCACAGGATTTTTGTGAATCCATACAACTTTTGTTCTTCCATTTCTTCTTTCCAAACCCTTTTTAATTCTTCGTTCGTTAGTTTTCTTTATTTCATTGCTTTATTCATTCACATTCAATTCACAGGCAAAGACGAAACCAAAGAATTTCTATTGGAATCTCTATCTAAGTTCACAATAGTAGGGCGGATTAGATATATCTTTAGTTGATATATAACTATCAATATCTAATATCATATATACATGTCTTTCTTCCATAACGTAAACCAACTATTCATATCTTCATATCTTAGATTCAAACTATTCGTATCTTAAAGTCAATCGTATTCTAGAATCATTCTTGGAACCATACACAAGAGTTGGCTTAGAGTCATTAGATCCCATATACCCAATTCTGTTCCCCCCTCCCAATCAACCCATTTTTTATGAATCTCGTTTGGCGAATCATTGCATAGAAATAAACATAAGTATTTTATTCCGGTAAGGTCATTCACTTTAATTATTTATTAATATTTAATATTTTCTTTTGGTCAATCGTTGAATTGAATAAAATCAACTAAAATGGGAATCATTCTAGAAAGCATCTTTCTTTTTCTTTTTTTTTTTTAATCACACACCGTGTAAATTGTGATACTATGATACTATAAGAATTTTTATTCAAATAATGACTCCTTTTATTTGAATTGAATGAACAAAACAATAGAATGATAATATTCATTGGCAGGAGTATGATATAATAAAGCCAAACATGAATTTTAGGAAAAAGATCTTTTTGATCTCTTTCCTTTTTTACAATTCCCCAATATCAGAATTTTTTTTTTCTATGACTCTTGGTCGTATATCCCGTACTTGTCTATTTCTATTTGTATATTGATGTTTCCTAAGTGGATTATCTTTAGTTACGCATACACTGCGTTATTCTAAGCTAAAAAAAAAAAAAAGAGACTATTTCGAAAACTAGTCAATGATGGCCCTCCATAGATTCGCCTATATAAGCCGCCGCTAAAGTTGCAAAAATAAGAGCTTGAATACCGCTTGTAAATAATCCAAGGAACATCACGGGTATAGGAACCACTAAAGGTACTAAAGAAACAAGAACAACAACTACTAATTCATCAGCTAATATATTCCCGAAAAGTCGAAAGCTAAGTGATAAAGGTTTTGTGAAATCTTCTAAAATGTTAATGGGTAAAAGAATTGGAGTCGGTTGAATGTATTTACTGAAATAACCTAATCCCTTTTTAGAAAGACCTGCATAGAAATATGCTACTGACGTGAGCAAGGCTAAAGCAACGGTAGTATTGATATCATTCGTAGGTGCAGCTAACTCCCCATGGGGTAACTGTATTATTTTCCAAGGTAAAAGAGCACCGGACCAATTCGAAACAAAAATAAATAGAAACATAGTTCCAATAAAGGGAACCCATGGACCATATTCTTCTCCAATCTGAGTTTTGCTCACGTCTCGAATAAATTCAAGGACATATTCGAAGAAATTTTGACCGGCAGTCGGAATAGTTTGTGGATTCCGAACAGCTATAAGGGCTGAACCTAATAAGATAGCAATTACAACCCAAGAAGTAATAAGTACTTGGGCATGGACTTGTAAACCTCCTATTTGCCAATAGAAATGTTGGCCTACTTCCACACCGGATATATCGTATAACCCTTTTAGTGTGTTACTGGAACATGATATAACATTCATATTGCCCTCTAACAGAAATAGAACTTTAAAAAGAATTATTTTGATTCAACCCTCTCCCTTTCGACTTGTATACTTTAATTAGAATTATCCGTTTTGAATACCCGCTAATCACATAATATCCACGGTTTTTTTATTTCTTTTCTTTTATGCGATTCAAGAAGAGTAACCGATTCCAAAAATCCATGTAGTTACCAAAAAAAGTGATTTATCTTATTATTAATCAAGGATTTCGTATATAGCTAGAACGACCCTCACAAATTGCAAATACAAATTTATTAAGAATTAATCGGATTGAAGCTATAGCGTTATCGTTTGCTGGAATCGAAATATCTGCTAGATCGGGGTCACAATTTGTATCAATTAAACAAATTGTTGGAATTCCCAAAGCGAGACATTCTCGAAGAGCCGTATATTCTTCTTGCTGATCAACGATGATTACAATATCCGGTACCCCCGTCATATATGGAATCCCGCCCGGATACGTTTGCAAGCGTGATAATTGTCTCTTCAGGATAGCTGCATCTCTTTTTGGAAGACGGTTGAGTCTCCCCGTCTTTTGTTCCGCTCTCAAATCCCTGAACTTATGAAGTCTCGTTTCTGTAGTGGACCAATTCGTTAACATACCACCGAGCCTTTTTTTTTTTAATATAATATAATGACACCGGGTTCTTATTGCAGCTCGTGCTACTAAATCCGCTGCTTTATAACAAGCTTCTGATAAAAAACGAGCAGTTCTTGTCAGATTTGTAATATGAATACCTTTATGTTTTGCTGAGATATACGGTGACATTCTAGGATTCCATTTCCTAGTACCATGACCAAAAGGAATTCCTGCTTCCATCATCTCTTCAAAAAAGATTTGATAAAAAAAAGAGACGAGGTGCCCTGAAATAAATAATTGTTCCAATGGAACCTTCTCTTCTACCAGAGATTGGCCATTGATACACAATCCAGGCCATTCATGACTTTCTATTCGTTATTATCTTTCTTTTCTTACTATTAAGAAATCAAAGGATCAAAAATAGTTAAGAGAATACGCTCCTTAGGACTCATTAAATCCTCTAAACGATTGTTCTGATGTATCATGTAAAGTCTTTGAAATGCAAAAGTCTAATAATTCTCTGTGGTGTAAGAAAATATCTATCATCCCCCCCCCGAATAAATTCTTTTTTTTGTTTCCAAAAGAATATTGTTATGCTGCCGTGAACAGTGCACTAATGCTTTGAATCCGGTACCTACGGGTATCATCCCCCCCAGAACAACGTTCTCTTTCAGGCCTTTCAACCAGTCGATACGACCCCGGAGAGCTGCTTTTGCTAAAACCCGAGCGGTTTCTTGAAAACTTGCTTCAGATATAAAACTTTGAGTATTCAGAGATGCTCTCGTTATTCCCAATAATATAGCTCGATAACAGATCGCTTCTTCCAAAGCACGCCCCGTTCGCTCCGCTCGTAACAATCCAATAAGTTCGCCGGGTAAAAAAATATTAGACATTCCATCTTCTGAAACCAACACTTTTGATGTTATTTGACGTACAATAATTTCGATATGTCTATTATGGATTTGGACCCCCTGGGATCGATAAACCTTTTGGATCTTATTAACCAAAGAGATACGACTTTGCACTATAGTTAGCTCAGCACCAATTAAGAATCCCCAAGGAATCCCAAGAATTCTTGTTATACGCGCGTTCCAACCCTCAACTCTTTTTTCTAGGTTCATCGATATTGAATCAATCGAACGCACTTCTAACACTTGTTCTACTTTTGGAAGACCCTGCGTTATATCACCAGATCTTGATTTTTCATATATAAATGTAATTAATGTATCTCCTTCATAAAGGATTTCTCCATAATGCCCATGAACAGTTGCTCCTGGAGTAGCCAAATAAGGCTTAGCTGATCTTATTACTACAGAGCCAGCTTGAACAATTAAAACTTGACCTGATTTGAGGTGTGGTCCATTTGTGGCGATACATATATTTTCACAAATAAACTGCCCAAGACTCATTATTGTGGACATTTCCTCACAATAATTATGATGGATAAAATACCAATTCAAATTAAATGGATTCAAAACAATCTTACTGTCTGGATCAGGATTATAAATTCTCTCGTTTTCATCCATTAAATAAAATTTACGTACTTGAAAAGTCTGTTTTAAATTATCCAGTTTCAAATAGTTAGTTACCGAAATCGGATTATAAGTTATTAAATAGTAAAATGAATAAAAATTCGCAATTTGAAGGACTGTTCCTAAGGGTCCCAACGAATTCCTAATTGGAATTAGAGGATCTTTTTGAATGTGAATTGATTGCTTTATCACATTATGATATTTGATATCGTTGAATGGACCCATTCGAAAACAATTAGATGATGACAAAATTATCAAAGATTGGCATTCCTTATTTCTATTCAACAAGGTATGAATAGTTCCTTGATTTTGGCTAAGTGATTGTTGAACCCTTGCCTTGAAATAAATGGAGTAAAACGGATTTAGATTGGTGCGATCTGGACCATTATCAGAGATCAATCCTGGACTTGACGGAGCATTCCTTTTTCTGATATACGAAATATGGGATTGCACTAAGTCGATTCTTAGGAAATCTCGAATCATACCATTTGTACTTACTTCAACAAAGGAAGCACAGACCTCTTCGACGGAAGAACTTTTTTTGTCTTGGTCCCAATTTAAGACTAAACAAGTTCGAACTAATTGAATACTTGTGTCAGAAATACCCCGAAAGGGTTTGCCCTTTCCATAAAGGATATAATTGACAACTCGAAGGTGCATATTATCCTTTTCCCGCAGCAGATCCTGGGGGAAGAGTGTTGCTAAATTGATACCGTTCGCTATTTCATATGTGACTACGGGTCGAACCAAAACAAAATGCTTTTTCTTGGTAGGTGTGATCCGTTGGACATAGATCCATTTTTTCAATTTTTTTGATTCCCGGGTGTATTCCTTAAGTTCTTTTTTTCCCGTTTCCGGCGGTATCAAGATGCCACTGTGTCGGGATATCTTATCCGTTTCCCCAGGAAAATGGATATCCCCAGAAAAAATTTTTAGTTCAATCTTTTTTTTTTTTTTCTCCACTCGGACCAATCCGCCCACTTGGCTTCTTCTATTTAAAGCGATTCGGGTATCTACGCCAATGATACTATTATTCCGTACCATTACGTAAGAAGATTCGGGTAAAATATGCACTTCCTCGGGAATGAAAAAAAAGCGATCAATTTTCATTTGAAATTTTGGCTTAATTTTTTTGACTCCTCGATACTCAATCAAGTCCTCTTTTTTGACGATTGAATGCGCCCCTATAGTCCCATATTTAGTAATTCCTGAATTCTTTCTTCTGTATCGAGGATCATCAAAATAAGCAAGAATACTATTTTTACGGAAAATACCCTTTATGGGTATTTCAATCGAGATACCTGAATGGGGCATTAGTTCTTTCTCTTGTTCTTGAATGGATTGGAACGGAATGAGAAATTGATTTCTTCGCCTTTTTGCCAATAAATCAGAATTCTTGTGGAGAATTGCAGGATGTATGAGATTACAATGACCAATACCTATGATTCGATTAAATCCCGAATAATCCAAAATACCATCTTCTTTTTTATCAGAAAAATCTGACCTAACTAATTGGTGTCTCACTTGATCATTATTCACTGAGAGGCTAGAAATATATCTTCGTTCGACAGAATGAGAATGGATGTTCAGTTGATCTTGATCCTTGTGGAGTGAAAAAGAAACTACACCGGATCTGCACGAACCTCCTGATAATATCCATAAATGACTTGTTTTTGGTAAGAGCCGGACATTACTATATTGAAATTCGGGTGCATGGTACACGTCGGTACTCCAGTGCATTTCTCCCTCTGAGTCAGAATAAATATGTTTTCGAACCCTCTCCTTAAAATTCAAAGTGTATGTTCCC